CTGTTCGAAAAAGAGAGAATTTTCAAATTTTTCATGAAATTGAATACAATATTCAATAAAAAAGGAGACTAGAAATGAAAGTCTCTTTCTCCCATCTATTCTCCATCCCATTGTCAGAACAAAAATATCGGATGGATTGATAGGGAAATGAAATGTTTGGTACATGAAACCAGATATACATTGAAATAGCTAAGTCTTATTCTTATAGAGATAGAAATTAAAATGAATTGAATTTTCTATTCATTTATTAATTTCATTAAATTATATAAATTTCTATGAATCTTTGGTTTGGAATCAAAGAAAGATATTAATAAAAATAAAAGGGTATTTTAGGCTTGTAATAAGCGAAACCTTTTTCCGCGGAGGAACGGAATAACAATCTATTCCTATAGAATATCTAGGAACAGGTATATTTAATCAGAAATATCGGCAAATTTTTATGGAGTCCAAAAAAAGAAATAGAAGGGGGGGTCAACGGGTCCAATTTCATCTCTATCGAATTTGAATATCAGAATAGTGGATAAAGTCATTATTCAATGCGTCAGGTCCACTTACTTTTTTTGTTGATTTCGAATATTTACAATGGATTTGATTGGCATAATGTAAAGTAGGGATATTTGTCGATTCAAGAGACGATTTCTTTAATATTTTATTGATGCTAATTCGAATTTACTGAACAAATCTTCAACTTTCGAACTACTATACTATAATGTTAATATACTCTAATTGAGTAGAATAATAACTTATTATTCTACTCAATTGGTTACTTTTTGATTCAAAAATATTAATAATATATCTATTCTCCCTTCATAAAATAAATATTATGACTGGAGTTTTATGAAAAAAGGGCCAAAGCCCCTTATCGGACTTGAACCGATGTCTTACGCCTTACCATGGCGTTACTCTACCGCTGAGTTAAAAGGGCCTATTTGAATTCATTCTTGAATGAGTCACTATGTGGATAAAATCGATCTATGTACATCGATTATATACATACGTACACGCACTCATAGTGGTTAGTTAGTGGCTTATTCTTGTTGAATAAGAAATTTAAAATGGAATTTCCTTATCAAGTATAGAAAAATGCAATGAATTGCTTTTGTTGACTTGATTTTATTCCTGTAAGAATGAAATTCACTTGATTGATCCATGTACACCTACCAATTCAAGACAGATTCAAGCTATTTTCTAGAATCATAGATTTTACTTGTTCCTTGAATTTAATTATTCTTATTTTAAATTATTTTTTTTAGGTAAAAAATTTCACTACTTTCTTGATCCTTCTTACCGGATTTATCCTTTGTTAATTTCCTAGCTTAATATGAGATAGAGATAGGTATATCTTAACAATGAATGAATCAATGAATGAAAGTCGACGAAATGGAATTGAAACCCCCTTCTTTTTCTTTTATCACGGATAAATCACTCCTGGAAAGAATCCTATCTTTCGTATTCTTACTATGTTTTTATTAGAATTTAATAGAATAATAGGCTTCTCTATCCATAAATTCGAAATATTGAATCTGTCTATTAATTTTTCTATATGACAATTAGACTCGAAGCAATATTATTTTATTTTCTCTAATCAGATATATGATACGGTCGACTTGACAATGCTTCTATCTTTTTAGTAGTAGTTAATTTCACTAAGTATCCTATTTTCTTCACAGTTTTTGGAACTTCAAAGGACTCTTATTCAATGCAAAAAAAAATTGATTTATCAGAATTCTGCTTATCAGACTCAATCAAGTAACAATAATTTTATTTTAATTAAGTGCCATTCATACCGCCACACTCGCTAATTTCTTTACAATGGTTCTCTTCCTTCATTTTTCGAGTTACAAAAAACCTATTAAATCCAGGGGGATACAAGAACAATAATCTCCGAGAATTTTGAGAATTGTGGTGATGCTGAGGGGTGGGGTGCCCAGGAAGACCGGATGCCCGTGAGCGGCATGCCGGTGATGATGATCGTCTCTTAGAAGACGACTAGACCGATATGATATTTTAGATGAGAAGTTAAAAGAGCAACAGAAGGCTTATCTAGATCAATAAAATTTAGAAAAAGAAAATAAGATTGATCAAGATCGTTTCGATCCAGTATCAGTAGAAGAGGCGACTGCTTATCGAAATGGTTTCCACGCGAGGCCTAATTTTGATCCTCTCGTAAGAGAGCTAGATAAGACTTTTACGGCTTATCTAGATGTTCTCTTGCGATAACAAGAGAAGAGGGCTTAGTAGCAAGATCTTCTCAATTCAGAAGAAGAAGGAAGAGCTTATCTAAATCGTCTGGTAGATTAGAAGAAGAGAAGGCTTATCTATATCTAGCTCGTCGCTTCGAAGAATTAGAAGGAGAAGAGAAGACTTATGTAGATTGTCTCTTAAGAGAACAAGAGGCGCGTTATAAGGCTTATCTCAATTTTATCTTAAAAAAATTGGAAGAAGACGACCAGACTGATCGAAATCGTCTCGAGTTAGAACTAAAAGAAAAGGCAAGGGC